ATACACCGCTGTCATCATATATGGCGCCGCCCAATCCCATCTTCCGCGCATTCTTGTCTGAGAATCCCCTCCACGACGAATCATCACCTTTCCTTCCTTCCTTCCTTCCTTCCTTCCTTCCTTCCTTCCTTCCTTCCGACTGGGCGGGGTGAGCACGAAAGGAGGAGGAGGAGGAGGAGGCATCATCCGCCATGGGCAGGGCGTTATGCATCAAGCGACTATAATTGAATGATGGCTGCTGGCGGCGCATCGGAATCAATATCCATCGCGGTAAATGCCTGCCTGCCTGCCTGCCTGCCTGCCTCCCAAATAGAAGAATCGTCTATCGTCTCCTCCACCCCAAGCCCGCCGTCGGTTACCGCCTCCATGCACGTCTCCAATTGGACCCTGGCCTTGTCCGAACGAATGATGGATGACCAACTTGCTGGTCGGTGGTGCCTCCATTATACCGCCGTTGCTTTCGCTCCGTCCTCCTCCTCCTCCTCCTCCTCCTCCTCCTCCTCCTCCCTCTCGGACGTCGCGCGACGTGGGGTACATCCTTATATCCGCGTCCCGCACCATCCCTCCCCCGTCACACGGGTAGTATAGATGATGAAAGGCGGCGTTTCACTTGCTCCAGCCCGGCGCCGCGGATCTCCTCAGGTAGGATTCGAACCTACGACCAATCGGTTAACAGCCGAGCGCTCTACCACTGAGCCACTGAGGAACCGGCGGAGAGTCGATTATCATGTACATGATTCCCGATCTGGTGAGGGAAGGAGTTCGTCGATGGCGGGTCGAATCGAGCTATCCACGACGAGGCATGACCACCGGACGAGTACATGAACAGGTTGGGTGAAGGCTCCTCCCACGCCGAGCTTTCTTCGGAACCCCGACGACTTCGTGCACATTCTGCTTCACCGTATTATACGGTGAAGAGGTGACGATAGCAATCCCCGCCGCCCACCGCCTCCAAGAAAAGTATGAAGTATGCGGGGGAGGAATCGTAGAGAGAGAGAGAGAGAGAGAGAGAGAGAGAGAGAGAGAGAGAGAGAGAGAGAGAGAGAGCGGATGACTTCACGATAATCACAAGATTTCTGTCGAAATATTGATAGGATGGTGCTGCTGCTGCTGCTGGAGCACCCCCCATACAACGCAGCAGGGTTTCCCACTTTCTTGGCGGCAGCACGGAATCGCGAGTCCCATGAAAACTCAGCGCGACCGACATTGACGCGGAAAAGGTTGCGATGAATATTGTCCGTCCGGAGAGGAGAAACGCATGTGTGGAGCAGGGTGTGGTTATCCTCCCACCACGCCGAGCGAGGATGAATCATGTATCCGCCGCCGCCGCCGCCGCCGCCGTCGCCGCACGAACAGGGAGGAACGATTACCGCGCAACAACCTCGGACACCAAACCCACGCGAGGCTTTGGTAATCGATCATCGGTTCGACTCATCAGCTGGTCGGTCCTATCCCCCGAGCCATTACTACTGCAAACCGCCCATGGCGTGAGGCTCTGGTGACGGATATAATTGATTCGTGATTCATCCTACTAGCTAGATATGGAAATGATTGGGGGATTACATTGTAAGAAGGACTGGTAAGAACAACTATGTGTATTGTAGACGGATTTCATTCCATCCCTTACTCAGGCCGGGAAAAAGGCCCACCCCGCCAGATCAGACCTTCGTTTTGCCACACGATCGGATGGGGTTGGTGCTAGCCCCGACGGAATCCCGCATACATAGTTCGAAACAAAGGAGTTTCTACGTCCCGTCACAGAGGACCTCGCGCCAAAATAGTACGTCGACCAGGAAGGTCACCAGGACCAACCCGTAAGAGGCCCAATAAAAAGCCTGGTTATGCAAACCAATCCACCCCCACTACGAAAGCCCCTCCATATCGTATTCGTTCGGAGGAGAAGCAGAGGTCGCGTTTCCATCATGGACCAACCGAACAACAATCACTTCGATACGTTCGTCTCGCCAGGAGGGCAAAGGGCTCGACGGGCCAAGTATCATTACAATCACTCGAAACGCGTTCGGACAATATCATTCCTCGGTTAGGTATGGCTTCTACCATTCCCGGGGCGAGACAGTCAGTTACTCACGAGCATACTCCGGCCAATGATCATGCGATAAATATACCGAGCTATCGTCGCGAACCTACAGATGCTATTGCTGTGAGGCAACCGTTTCGGGGCGGTAATTCCTCCAATCGAATTGGGGAGCAAAATGATTCAACTCTCTACCCACGTGCGGGATTAGCAGTTCAACCAGTAGATCGTAAATGGATTGATCCGAATACAAACGAATTGCCAGCCGTAGAATATCATCCTCGTCAAGCCCAACAAATATATATATATATATATATATATATACTACTACGTGCTTTGCGCGGAATGTCATCATGAATCATATTTTTTCTATTTATCATCCCGCGCGCTCCGACGAGTAATTAATCATCGCTCATTTATTGAGTATTGCGGTGCCCGCCGCTTCCGACGACCGCCGAAACCCATCTGAAACCCCAACACATGACGCGTCAAAGCAGCACGTGGTGCGGGTGAATGAACGATCATCTTTGTTTTTTCCACTGCATAGCAGTGATTCTGGGATGTTCGAGCAGCTGGGGGATAGGCCTCTCGCGATAGGCCGCCGGCAAACGGCGGCAATGAGTGGGAGAAGACGTGATTCGGCGCCGTATCAGAATATCATCCCCGCGACTACTAATAGAGGCTACGCGCATGTAGGATGCGCCGAATCACGTCTTCTTGGGTTAGAGGTGGACAGAGAGGGATTCGTCGCCCTTGCTCGGCAAGAAGTTCGCCTCCTCCAGCGATGCACCTGAAGCCACTCGGCAGAAGAGAGACGACATCCTGTAGCACGTTTGTCCGAGGTTTAGCCATAATAACGTGTGACAAGCCACATCTTTCCCTCCCTTTTTAGTACTGCTGATTCTGGCAGAATAATAGTAAAGATGTCTCCCGCTCCGCAAACACCCACCCCGTCGTCCTGAAGCGAATAAACAGGGGAAGATATCATAACCACCCTTTCATGCAGGGCATCGGGGCCGGCGCCGGCGGGAGGGACAATCATAATTGTTCATAAAATGATGCGTCACCCGCTTCCTTCGTCTTCGATAGGGGCACTGCTGTTCTTTCGATGATCCTCCGACGAGTGAGACCATACATAGATCCTCATCGTCCTGCCTCGATTGAACATGCAATTGTAATGTATTATCGCGACGAGCTTGCCCGCCTGCCTGCCTGCCTGCCTGCCTTAACTCATCCGGCGGGCGCTGGGATACGTTTTCATTCGCGTTGGGGATAGTATACCGATAAAACCAACTCAATTATTTAGTTATGTATGCGAAAAAATGATTTAGTTCGAACGACCGACGAGCAGATGTGATGTTGTCAGGAGCAGGTTCGCGGATAATAGCGCCTCGAATTGACCAATCGTGTTCGTATCCCGTCGTAACTATTGTGAGTGGTATGGGCGTACCAAGTATTGGTCCGGGTGAATGATGAGATATTCTCCCCCCTCCCGCGTACCTCAGTGCCTCGCCCCCGAACGTACCTGAAATACCAACGCCATTGACGATTCCATCAATTACCCAGTCGTCGGGAGTAGGGGCTTTTTTAGCTAATATCCGTACGCTAGCGACGGGGACGATATTGTAATACCTATCTACATAACCTCGATAATATGACCAATCGTATAGATAACTTGGGAAATAACCCGATATTCCTTCTAATTCCGGATCAATTCGCGGCGGTTGGAGGATGGGCCGCCGCCCATGGAGGATAGAAGCAACTAATATTCCCGATAGCGCTGTAGCAACCGAGGTAGTCGCATCGGGGAGCAACTCTGACCAATCCTGCTGGATAATACCGCGAGGGTAGTTCAGCAACAAGTCTAGCCAGCAATCTGGTTGAGGATCGATGAAACCGGTTCCCAATCCGATGGGAGACTGGACTCCTATGGACCCGACCGGAAAGGTAGGTATCGTTGGTACGACTAGGGGAAATAACATTGCGTCATCTGATTCCTTGGGGCATAATAAAGGCTTATAATGTTCTACCGCAGAATAATGAGTTACGGTACTACCCCAACCCCTCCTGGAATCTCCGCTTCTAGTACCCCCGGAACGGTCGACCGGTAATTTGGCGGCCGTCGTATCACTGCAACCAGTTGGCAACAACCCCGCTGCGAAGCCAGCCCCCCGCCCAGACGCTCTGTATCGTCTATCTTCCCACACGGACGCGGGAGGCCTTGGAGGTCCAAATGCGTTTGCGCGGTAATAACCCTCGAAGGTGGGTAAATACGTGCGAAGCATATGAGATCCGGTCGGTCCTGCTGTACACCAAGCCATCCATCCTAGTATGGGGCGGGATAACCAACCATCATTGGGGATCTCATCTTTGGACCGAAAACGAGCGAAGGGCGGGATACCACGAGGAGGGGGTGTGCCCGAGAGGAAAGCGGTTCCTGTTATCGGCATACATGTCCTTAGACCACCCATAAAAGCCGTATTTTGACTCCTATCGGGACAATAACCAGTAACGGGTTCCACGGAATGGATGACCGATCCAGATCCCGAAGATGATGGAGCCTTGGAATGAGCATGCGTTATGAGATGGAATATAGCGGCTCGGTAGGATGCCACACCAGGGGCTAACACCATATAACCTGGTTGGGACATGGTGGAATAAGCTAACACTCTTTTAAGATCCCGCTGAGCGGGAGCTATAGTTGCTCCCAATAAAGCTGTCAAACCGCCCACCCAGGATATCGAGCTCATCATGGAAGGTGGAGCCTCGGAGGGCGGAAACATTCGAGCCACCGGATAAATTCCTGCCGCTACCATAGTTGCAGCATGAATGAGGGCTGGAATTGGAGTAGGTCCTTCCATGGCATCGGGTGACCGTACGTGGAGCGGAAATTGCGCGGGTTTAGCCACGGAGCCCAGGAATAATGGAGTGGCACAGGGGGTAGCAGGAAATAAACTGACTCCGCGATCAGTAAGCAACTCCTCGAGTCGTACGGATGAAGACTCGAATTCAAAACTGCCTGTTGCCCGGGGAAAACCCGATACTCCCAGTAATGATCCGAAATCCCCCACACGATTGGTTATAGAAGCTTTTTGGCAAGCATGAGCCGCCCTGGCCCGAGTAAACCGGGGACCTATTGATGGGTAGGGGCACATTCCTACTGATTCCCGGAAGACGTGAATTTGCATCGGATTAGGGCTAGGAACTGATCCTAGCATGAAAGCGTTGGGGAGACCGAGATAAGCGAAAAACCTTAGGTATCCTTGGTCATGAGGCATATGACTGTCGCTGTAAATCATAACCATTACCCCCGCAGTAGTTATGAGTACCGGCGTGGTAGGAGTAGGTGGATCGATTGAATAGCCCGTCTCCGAAGCAACGCTTTCGTTGTAAATCCAAGACCGTGGGTATCGATGGATCGGATCACCGGCGAGTTGTCGCCAGGAGGTATGGAGAGGAATGGACATAGCTATGCTTGACGGGGAAGTGCTTATACTAGCATACAAGCGACGGCAATTATTTGTCGCTACGGGGAATATAAATAATCCAAGTCCCGTAAGAGTGGAGGATACAAGCGGGAATGGGGGCGCCGTCCGGGCGTATTGATATATCAGTTTCGTGGAGTATTCTTTCGGTGATGAAACTCTTTTACTTCTGGCAGCACCACCTTGCAATACACTTCTGGGTGGAAGGGGGAAGGAATTATAGAATTGTATTCCGTTGAGTACTGCGGGGCAACCGCGTGCGTCGGGTATTCGGCCAGTTTGATTGCTTTCACCGATTTCGTCTATACCCTAAGTTATTGAAGGGCTTAGACAAATAAACGATTGACCCCGCCCGTTTGGTGGATAGTAGTATATTTTGTACATTCCCGAATCAATAAATATAGCGGAATAGTTTCCTGAAATGTGGATCTGGCTGGTTTAATAAAAACATTGTATCTAACTAATGACTCGTGTGAGACCGCGCATTCTTATGAACGAAATACGGATTGATATCCCTCTCCAGCGTATCCATAATGTGCTGACCCCGTCCAGTCATGAATTTCGCATGTCCACCGGTACTCGATCCCCCCAACTTGCAGCAGAAAAGGATGCTGCTTCATGGCGGAATGTCATGACATGCCTTATGCCGCCACTCCTTCCTTTTCATTCGGAGCAACGGCGATATTTTAATCCCCCGCGACCTTATTCATAAGAAACCACCTCGAGCAGGGCGGTACGCGACCTAGCTGCGACATGCCGCTTTGAAGTACGTACGAAAAATATGTAATTATATTGTGCTATTGCGGACGACATATCATATTTTCGGAATCCTCGTTCGTGTATTCCAAGAGAGCCCACTACAACGTCATTTGACAATTTGGTAAAAGGTATGCTATTATGTCCATGTTCAAGGTGGAACCGCCACGGTGGAATTGGTAGACACGCTGCTCTTAGGAAGCAGTGCTGAAGGCATCTCGGTTCGAATCCGAGCGGCGGCAGCAGCAACAATAGTCGGCCCACGAAAGGGAGATAGAGTGCAGAGAGGCTTAGATTCTTGATGTACATTGATCTTTAGGTAAACCCTCCTGGGACCGAATACTGGGTGGGGGAGTTAGTCGACGACCCGCCGCGCGTACCAATTATCATTCTATTGAATAGAGTTTTGGTTATCATTCTATTGAATACAGTTTTGGGGGTTGGCCCATCCCCTTTTGGGATAGATGATGCAGAAGGTTCCGACTGTGACGATATCTGGAATACCGGCGGAACGAATGTCAGCTCACATACCTCCTCCACCTCCTTATTTTGCAACCGTTCCCTCTCGGGGAGAGTTGGTCTTGGAGAGGAAGAATGGGGATGGCTGCTTGGGCCGGATCAGCGTGGTTATCGCTTTCGCTTGTGCAACAGGATTCCCACCACACCGCCGGCCTTATCCTGGGCACTCACCATCAAGTGATCTATATGAGCCATCCACGCTTCCCCCACGGAGTCCCCGTTCAATTCATACAGTTCCTATTCATGGCCATAACAGGTTCGGTGCAATTACCGCACCAGGTGCAATGTCGACTTACGGTTCTGCTACTCCAAGCGCCTCTGGAGATACGCAGCCATCGACAGTTTTAGTGCCCGCTCCGCAATCCCATCGGTCGATGATGCATGCGAGTACGATGACGCTTAGCCACGCGGCTCTCTCGTGTGGGTCTTTGCTAGCAATGGCGTCCCTAGTCACTGCTCTTTTGACGGAGCATATAGATATTATTACTCACAACCCCAATAAGACCCCAGTCTGGTCCTTCAAACAAGACGGGGGAAGCCGCGGCAGTCAGGGTTCGCTAAACATCCTTATATCATTATCCATGGATTACCGCGAGAGACAATTGTCCCAGCGATCGGATCATTGGAGTTATCGAATCGTTAGTTCGGGCTTCCTCTTCTCGACTCCCGGTATCCCTCCCGGAGCAGTATGGGCTAATGAGGCACGGGGATATCACCGGAATCGGGATCCCAAAGAGACTTGGGCCCCAATCACCTGGCTCACATCCGCTATTCATCCGCACGCGAGAATGACTGGAGGTTGGCGAGGTGGAAAACCAGCAATTGTAGCTCCTCCCGGGTTCCCTACCACTTGGATTCGCCATTCAGGGGTCAATCTATCGGGAAGGGGTTTACACAGCTACGGATGGTTGATCTGATGCGTCTTATCATAAGTGCAGTTCATATCGCCGTTATCCGATCGAATATGGGGTTCGACATATATGAATACTGCCGGAGGCGGGACCGGCCGTGGTTAAAAGCCCTTCCCTTGCGAGGTTGCGGGGGCCGCGCGCGGTGGGTTTTTGTGGGAATCCGCGGCGTCAGCAAAGACGGGTATTTTACTGATCCACTATTATTTTATTTGCTGCCGGAGGAAATGAATGAAACGGATAAATTGCCGTTTGCTCCGGGGATATCGAGATCGGGTAAATTCCGCTCTGGCACAGAGAAAGGACCGCGTTTGGATAAAGGCCAATGCCTATGACGGGCAACAGTGGACGAATCGGAATGAAAATCTCTCGTGGTCCATAATCCATGACGCGAGGGACTGCTGGGGTAACCCCGCTGTACCCATAAGGCATTTGACGTGGCATGGATAGCGGGTGTATGGGAGTCAATATTATTCCAATCGCTGCCGTCACAAGAACGATTATTTTTGAGTCGTAGGAACGATTTGTACTACCGGCTATCCCCGGAGAAACCATTGATTCCGCTGCGGAACCACTCATGCCCGGCAGTGCGAGAGATGCAATTGGGAGGCTACTGAACAGGATGAATATTTTGGGCATAGGAATAGCTATCCCGCCCATCCGGCCGAGAAAAGGGGTTTGCATTCTATCGCAACCCGCCCCCCCAATGGGGGAAAGTGCAGCACCAATCAATCCATGAGAAATCATTTGTAAAATTGCTCCTTCGGGGCCTATCTCTGTTATGGGACCTATTCCGATGGGTACGAAACCCGTATGAGATACTGGTGGGTGAGCGATTCTTCTCTTCACACTACGTTGATTCGGGGATATCGAAGCCGCACAAACAATCTGAATTGCTCCTACCACTGCCAATCCAGGGGCAAATATGGAGTGAGCGCTAGGAGATGATTCCATATTAATCCTGAGTGGCCCATACCCTCCCATCTTCGACGATGCTCCAGCTGGAAGCATGCGTGTACTATAATGTGCTTCCCCGTGGGTATCCGGCGACCGGGCGTGCGAGGGAAGAATTGGTGGTTTAATGGCATAGGCTATGGGAAAGCTTAGGTATGAGACCATTTCCAATGCCGCGGGATGGGATCTATCAGCCGGAACCCGGAAATCTAATGCTGGTTCGCCTGGCATGTAAAGACCCATGGTGATAGCCCCTGATAAGAGAGATATGGGACCACCCGCCGCGGTGTACGGAATAGATTTCGTGGCTGCGTATGAACGTCTCTTCCCCCCCCACGAACGCAGCAGCGAATGAGCAGGAATTAATTCCGGCTCCCACACAAGAAAGGGGGGCAGGATGTCTTGAGAAGCGAATGATCCTACCTGACCACTGTGCATCGCTAGCATCGAGGGATAGAATGATCGCGGACTTCGGGTAACAGGCCGAGCTGCTGGAGTAGCTGACGTAGTAACAAATCCTGTCGGTGGAATAAGCCCCATGGTAAGTCCATCAATCCCCAGTCTCCAGTGGAAATCGGGGGGGATATTGATCCAGTCATAATCCTCTCTCGATTGAACGAATGGGCTTTTGGACTCGAAGTGGTAGCAAAGTGTGTGGGTTATCGGGGGGAACTCTGGCGAGCGAATTCCCAGAGTGTACCGGCGAACAATCTTGTTTCCACCTTTAGGTGGGGGTAATGGTGGGATTAGCAGACCCGCAGGCACGGGCAGGGGAACGATTATTGTTGGCCAGGGATAGTTGCTCGTCATGGGAATAGAAGGGAGTTTTTGTAGGGGATCGAGGGGTAGACGGTTACCCTCGACCGCCAAATGAGTATCAATTCTCGTTGGATGAATAGGCTAGACCCTGTCATCATGATCGGGAGAGGATTCCAAAATCTATTATGTTTATTCCTAAAAGCCGGTACGTTATTGGTGAGCTAAGCCCGTACTTCGAGTTGTTTCGGATCCCAGGTAGACGCGTGCACTCGAAGGATCCGTCGGACAAGCAGATTCACGCCTTTTACACCCCACGCGGTCCTCCGTTCTGGGAGCGGAGGCAATTTGGTTAGCCTTACATCCATCCCAGGGTATCGTTTCCGACACATCTGTGGGACAAGCTCTCACGCATTGAGTACGACCAATACATGTACCATGAATCTTTGCTGGATGTGCCATTGGATTCTCCGACCCAGAGTGTTTGGTAAAGTCGTCGGCCCTGGTTTCGCTGGGATTTCAGTGTATTGCCAATAGCGCTACTGTGATTGTACTGCGGATATATATATATATATATATTGCCTTAACCCCCAATACTGATAGGTGCCCCGGACGTTTAATAACCGGGATTGTTGAGTCAACTCCGTCCCTCTCCTCTACTGGCGGAGCCAACAACAGATTCATATTGATTGAACATTCGTGTCATAAAAATGAATGGCTAGCAATTATAGTAACTAGCGAATAAACGGACTCGCGGCCGCCCCCCGTAGAACCAATGATGTCTGTATGATGAACAGCAACAATACGGATCGGAATGAAGGGATCGTTGGTTACGTACTGGCAGCGTATATTAATGTACATCCGTACGTGCGTATCACCTGAGGACGGCTAATGCACGAAAAATAGAGTAATCACCGCTTTAACGAATTGGATTGATCGGTACGGATTGGTCTTGCACTGCGATACGTAGCTGGAACAATTGCTGAGCCGATAGCTGCTTCCGCGGAGCCGATAGCCATAATGGATATTGCAGAAATTTCTCCCTTCATTTGTCGAGCGCCCGCACAATGACCAGATGTGGCAGGATTCGCATTGACCGCATTCGGTATTGGCTCAGGACGCATAGGTGCTCTAGCCATGTTCCGACTCGTCATCGATCCATAGATACCAGTGCGGAATGGAAAAGCGCCTGAGATGGGTGCACGCTCGAGCGTGATTCATTAACTCCTTATAAAACTGAAAGTACTTACGCGAATTGTATCGGGTTCCACAGCAGTCCTCGTGGAGCAGACTAATCATCTATTCGTAAAGCCGGTTCCGTCTCTTGTCCAATAACCTGCTCCCTCCGAGCCACGGTAATGGCGCCCACTAGGGCGACTAAAAGCACAATGGAAGGGGGTTCAAATGGGGGCAAGGACTCGGTTGATGAATAAGATCCAATACGTTGAACGCTATGCGTGGGCGAACTACCGGCGTTCCTCAAAACGATGGGGAATATTCTGTACCAGGATGTATACAGAATCATATTGATCAGTGGAGGGAAAGCACTTGTACGAAGTGCTGAAGTAATTCCGTCTCCTACAGTCCAGGGTTTGGCGGGATGGGGATATTGGGGCTGACTAACCGGCATAGCGGCGAATGGGATTGGAACATTGACAGCTCCCGCATGGATTAGTATTTGCACAGCAGCCGCGAAATCCGCATTCATGGAAGGGTGTGGAAGGGATATACAAGCAGAAACCGACCCTGATGAGGGAGCAGGATGAACTATGTTCACGAGGGATACCACTCCCAAACTCCCTAAGGCAGGACCCGACGCCGAAGATACGAGAACAGCGTCATGCACAGATTCGGGTGAACTCATTATTATATATATACTCAGTGGATCGGAGGGTCGGTCCTTACTTCCCCCGGCGCGGCGGTACGTCGCCCATCCGCTGACCCAGAAAAAGATGCCGCAATTTTACCTAGCGCGTGCCCCCCAACATCCGTATAGGGTTATTCGGGGCGACTGGAGGGGGGCGATATGGATGGGTCTCGACCACCAGCAAGCCAGCAGCGGGAACAATAAATCTCCGCCGCTGGATTCTACTAGCTTTATGGTGTGATGTATACCCTCCCATCCCCAAGTCCATCCTGGGGATAATCCCCCGAAGCAACGACCCCCTGAGGCGAATAACCGAAACTCGAAATGGCTTGAATTGCGTAACCCCCGCCTACCGAGACGGGCAAACGTCCCGAAGCAATTTGATCATGATTCGATTCATGACGATCATAGGTTGAGGGTTCGTACTCTCCAGTCATCGGCGAACGATTCGTGGGACGATACTCGGCGCGATTCCCACGAAAGGTGCGGACTCCAGGATCAGTACTGTGACTCCTCGATCGCTTCCTCCTCATGCCCTCCCCCAAGCCCCAGTCGACGACGGGTAGATTAGTTGGGCGTACACGAACACGTGCTTCACGAGCGATACGTTTATCAGATTCGAAGTGAGTACGTCCACGGAATCGCTCCGACGGAATCGATTTATCGTAAGGATATTGGATGGTAATAGGCAGACGATCCATGTGATCGGGGGTAACCGTGAACCCACGACCCGCGTATCTCGCAGCTCGGATAGCCTGTAGACTATGACTCTGGAGTCCATTCACCATGGGCAGCAGCATACGGTGGATATCCCTGAATAAATCATTGAGCCAGTTCCTTTGTTTTTCGATCCACGAATAGTGAATCATCGACAAGCAGATCTACGCATTGGGGGGATGTTCCACACAGACTACACATTCGTTATACGACCACCCCGTTCACGTTAAAACAAAATATTGATTGTTACATCGAACTTAGATTTATAAGTTGGAGAGAGGCTGTTGACGATAGATTACCCGGAGCGATGGGCAATAGAGATTTCCGGCCGAGATCCAGCAGTTGATCCATCCTCACCCTTGGTGAGGTCCGCCTCGCCGTGATGGTAACGAAAAGGGGTGAATGAGCTTTGGCTGATGCAACGGTCATTCCCACTGCTGTGCCGATAACCTCAGCAGTTCCGTCAGTCATCTCTGAGCCAATATGACCGAAGCCAAGGTCGGGGGGGGGCGATATGGGGGGGTTCCATCCACCCGGATGAGGAACCGTAGCGAACGACGAAGGGGCTGACGGGTTTGGATGGGGAGCGACATAGGATAAACCGGATTTGATACCTGGATACTCAGTTTGATGACCCGCGGCCAGTTCCTCTTCCGCCTCTGGTAGATCGAAAGGCAATCTTTCACATTCCGCCAAAGGGGGTATGGGGAAGGCTACGAAACCTATGGGCTGGCGCCGCAAATTCCATCCCCACAAACCGTATGTAGACTGCGCTTCGACTGTATCAACTGTGCTCAAACTGCTGGATAATCATGGTCGATGCTAACAATGCAATGTACTATTCATGCCAACATCCCTGTTCCAGGACCGTACGTGGGGCTCTAGCTTCATACGGCTCCTCACGGGCTCTCTATGAACGACGAATGAACTGCAAAAACCGACTCGCTCGTGTGAGTCCCAACAAATCCCATGAGATTCTGTCTGCAACGGTGGGAAAAGCTTCTGGATCTATCTCATCCTTCACAGCATTCCATCAGCACGCACGGGCTCTCGACTGTCACATATGGTAGGTGACATAATGACTATGCTCCACATTTTCGATAGAGATTCTGTCTGATCTTCATTCACTATGGATGAATCGATCGATCCGTTGGTCATTTCATTGCCATCTCTAACCTTTATTTATCAGGAAGTCTAGTATATAATCCATGTTGTTTCAGCACACCCGATCTCAGGTGAAGTAAACTCATGACCATTCGTCGTCGTGCGTGAAAGATAGATAACTGCATAAAGGATTGCTTCGTTCACTACAGTCATTTGTGTCGTTTGCAGGTGGGGATGTACTCCAGATTGGGTGTCTTAGGAAGTAGTACTTTTCGGTCATCCCTACCAATGCCGAGTCCCTATCCCATTACCACGGATTTGCTTTGTAATAATACAATACGGGGTGGAAGACCAATCCGTGGTGAGATACCTCATCCCCTGCGTATATTAGTGCTCCTGCCCATCTGCTTCTGGTCGATCCTGAGCGAGCATGATAGTAAGGACTTCATACTGCCACTGCTTCTTTCCCCGCTGCTGGGCGGCCTTTTAAGCGAGTTGCTCGTATTTAACCCAGGGCACTGTTTCACAAGTGCTCCGCGCGTGCTCACTCCTGCACATGGAGGGTGGGACTCGACCCTGCTGCGGGCAAATAAGCTAGCTGTTTTACCCCACCCGCGTGGCCGTATAGTTCCCTGGTCTGATATGGAGGGAATGATCCTTCTTGCGATCAATCCTCTCTCCCCCAGCAAATAGTTGTTGGTCTTTTGGCGAGCCACACGCGGGGATATGGGTGACACACATGAAGCTGAAGGGATTTCGTAACTGGTGGATTGAGCAGCAGCTCGGAGACCACCTAAGGAGGAATATTTATTATTTGACCCGTACCCTGTCATCGGGGGTCCGGGAGGAGCTATGCTTGAGGCGGCGATCCGGTAAATAACACCTGTGCCGGGATCAGCCAAAACGATACTATGGCCGGAGGGGATGACTGAATAACCCATAAGGACTGGTGTGATAACCATTGCCGGTCCAATGTTGAATAACCAGGGATCTCCCTTCGATGGAATAATATCTTCTTTAGAAAGTGGCTTAACTCCATCCGCCGAGGCCTGAATAATTCCCAGAGGACCCGCGTATCCGGGCCCAATACGCTGTTGGATCCCTGCGGATATCTTTCTCTCGAGCCGTGCAATAACCAGAACTCCCATTGCCATAACTGGTACTAGGGTTAGTGCGGAAAAGCCGATCCACGCGAATGCGGAGATCTCTTTCGAAAACCCCAATACCTGGAGGAAATCGGTCGCTCGTGTATCACTTTCCGTATCAATCACCGTTTCAACGATCAGCCTCGCCCATAATAATATCTATACTACCCAGAATTGTCATGATATCCGCCAATTTCATTCCTTCCACCAGTTGAGGAAGAATTTGCGGGTTTATGGAACAGGGTGGTCGGATCTTCCATCTCCAAGGGGAAATACTATCATCTCCCATGAGAGAGATTCCTAATTCTCCTTTGGGAGCTTCTACTCTTACATAATGCTCCCGCTTGGGTGATCTCGGGGTGGGAGAAGGTTTTTTACTAATGAACCGATACTCAAAATTGTTCCAGTCCTCCATCGAGTTCATTTTAGGTCGCCGGGCCTCCAAATTCTCGTAAGGTCCCCCAGGGATCAATCTTGAGGCTTGTTGGGTTATTCCCACGGACTCTATCATTTCTCCGATTCGTACCAAATGACGGGCCAACGAATCTCCCTCCTTTTGCCATGCACCCCGCCGATCCAATTCATCGTGACATTCGTAGTGATCGACCTTACGAAGATCCCATCGAACTCCCGAGGCTCGCAGCATGGGCCCCGATGAACCCCAATTTATTGCTTCCTCCCTACTGGCAATACCTACTCCCTCGACTCGTTTCGAAAGAATGGGATTGCGTGTAATAAGTCTCTCATGCTCATCCACTCTCGGCAGGAAGTAATCGCGGAGGTCCAGACATTTGTCTACCCAGCCGTAGGGCAAATCCACAGCTACTCCTCCGGCGCGGGAATGATTATGCGTCATTCGCATACCTGTGGCAGCTTCAGATGGGTCATACACCATCTCTCTCTCTCTGGAGATGCGGGAGAAGGGAGTTTGCGCACCGATGTCAGCCATGAAAGGCCCAAGCCATAACAAATGGGAAGCTATGCGACTCAACTCTGGCATAATGATTCTTGTGTGACTAGCTCTCTTAGGTGCTTGAATATCAATCGATCTTTCTGGCGCATTGACGGTGACTGCTTCCGTGGGCATGGTGGCCAAATAATCCCATCTCGTGACATAAGGAGGATATTGTACAATTGTGCGGTTTTCAGCAATCTTCTCCATTCCTCTGTGCAAATAACCCGAGACGGGTTCACGATCGATAACATCTTCACCGTCCGAAGTTGCGATGAGTCGAGGTACACCATGCATGGATGGGTGATGGGGACCCATACTAACTACCGTGGTGTTACCTCTTTCGGTGGGCATGGTCGTACGCCATTCTCCCCTCAATAATTTCGAGGGTGACTGGAGGTTCGAATATTGTAATATACTTACGATGAATATTGGGGTGAAGGCAGCTCAGGAATCCCTTATTCTCCCGTTATTAGAGGAGTGAACATATTACCGCCGACGATTCACGAATACGTCACCGATTCAGGTAATAACCTTTTTTTTATGACGATAGGAATCACCCGTCATATCAATACGGATGGGCTGCTGGTCACCCGCGCTTGCCAGTACACGGGACCCAATACGAGTTGCGTATACCAAATCTGTTGATGACGCGGCGCCGCGGTGCCCGACCGAAGGCGAAGCAGTATGAATTTGTTATTTCGGCTGCGGGTTGGCCCAGCCTGGTAGCACTCTAGCCTCCCGTCGTAGAGACCAGGGCCCACAGGGCTTGTCTCGCGCTACTATGACTACTCCCGACTAAATAGTAGTCATTGATCCGACGGGCGGTTCCTTCATTTCGTATAGAAGCCGCCGGTTGGATCGATACAGCAGCTCAGCGCCGAATACGTGGGAACGACGTGATAAACAATTATCGTCCCGACGGCGCGCGGGATTCCCCCCATAATCGAATAATCGGCGTATCAAATATTATATATATATATATATTATTGGATATGCAGGACACAATTGATTGGATTGAAATGCGCGTGTGACCATTTGATCCCGTGCCGTCGGTCAAGCAACGAATCTATTTCATCGAACGATGACGGATGAATCATAATAATAATAATAGTTTTTTCTGCTCGTACCGAAAAGGGTTACCATGTGAGGACGTCTGCGCGCACGACATTATGTTCGTACGCAATACAACTCAATCATCTCACTCGGGTCATCCCCCCCATCCCACTCTTTATAGAACCTCGTGAACGATCACAAGCAGTGACGGGAGTCACTTAAACTCAACCCGAGGAAACGATCTATGACATCGTCGGCACCTTCGAGAGGATGCGTTTCGTTACCATCACCACCGCCACTCGATCCGCGGGGCGGCCTCCACTTGGTTTATAGAGAGTATTGTTGAAGGATATATGCAAACTCTCGGTGTGGCAAATTGGCTTCCGTTGCTTGTATAAAACCGAGGTCTACTCGTACGACTTGAATCCTCTGGTCGGTGACCAGGCCGAAGAATACTATTAATTATGTTAGTTTCATTATCCTCCGCATTCCGATTCTGTATCCGCGGTTCCTTTTCGTCTCGCCGCTCATGACCTTCCACAGTCCCTTCCTCAGATCTCGCACCCTGACCCCCGCTCTCCGCCGGATAGAATGACTCTAGTATTATCGATCCTACGCGACGCTTGGGGAGCGGGACCCCGCCAATATGGGACGAATAGGATGACATGGTTCCGTATCCGTCCCCGAGAATACTCGTACGCGTTCTCCATTCATCATCATAGGCAATGACATCTAATATGACTTGACATCGTTTTTGGGGGTTGAGCAAAACGCTTAACATCTTGTGCGTCGATAAAAGGCGGCCGTCCACCTTCGTTACACGGTGGTCCGGGTTCCTTGGCATTCCATTCGTGCTATCCAAAAGTGCGTGGTAGGGGGGTGGAGCTATATCTCTTGACATACTCTCATAGAGTGAGTCTACGCGGATTGCCTCTCGTCGAGGAGCGGCATCTTCGATATTTGATCCGCCGACGGAGACGGCATACAGAAGATTCGTGTTATCTCGCATTTTCCTCATTTTAGCCGCTACTTGTTCGGATCCTAAAGACCATCCCTCGATACGATCTTCCCAGAATTTCGTTTCTATCCAATCATCAGCCGCGCGCCTGCGACCGTAACAAGCATATCTACTTGCAAGAGATACATTTGGTCTGCACGCCATATTGGGGTAGGGCGTTGTGATAAATTCAGGCATTTCCAAGATCTGAAATTGCTCGGGGATATCTATATATAGCCATGAGTGTATATTGGAATTGAAAGGCAGATTATTTCGTTCATGAATTCGACATTTTGGATCACACCCATGACCATGAACGATCTGATTTCGACGTTCTTGGGTACGATCATTCGGTATGATTCCTCTCCCCATCCGCCAAAACTCCGCAAATCCTTGAAGAACGTCCGCCGAATTCGGTACAACGTCTAGGTAAACCTGGGATGGAGAGTTACTTCTATACTGTCTATTCATTATTCTGGACCGTCCCGCGTACGCAGCTTCGTCGGGATAATCCCTCCTCCGGCTAATTGCTGCTCCATCGATAGTCATAGATTGCTCCTTTTCTCGGGAATCATTGACATCAGGATCCTCAATTCGTCGTAGGTACTCAACCTCCATTTTCCATCCTCGCGGCGCGATCCTACACCATATTTCTGAGAGAACATTGTACCGTCGTAGGTATTGCGACCATTCAAACCGCCCTCCCGCCCAAGCCCGTGGTCTTTTACCTAGTATTCCTCCTTGCCTTCCAGAGACGACACGAGCAGTACTCTCTCTCGTGCTGGGATTACCTCTCCAGTTTTCGGGGTCCATTGGATACTTGTTTACCGCGCCCAATCGCCATGCCCCGTGAAGTACATATGCTTGAGATATGAGGACTCTCGCACCCCGACGACTGGAATATTCGGTATCTCCCCTCCTCTCTCGACCATTCAGGAGATCCCTAACCCTCAATGGATTCTTGCCACCAGTCCCAGACCGATATTGGCTTCGGCCGATATGCCTGATCGCAGCACGAACCTCCGACACACATCTCGTGAATCTTGTCATTAATCGTAGTATGTTGAACCGCCGGACGAGGGGGGAGCGGCGAGTGAACGCAGAAGTTCCATGAAAACCGCTGAACGTCATATTCACGAAATAGGTCCTCCTTTTTTGGATCAATCGCAAACATATTCTGCGAACTCGAACAACTATTCGGTTTATTGGGGTCAACACCGTTCCAGAACCACCGGCGGGATATCCTCGATCCTTACCTATGAGACCAAAAAGAATCCCTTTCCCGGCAAGTGAACCTTTTCTCCGACTGACCCTTTCATTCCCGCGGGCTACAAAACAATCTAATTCCTTAGTACTCATGTGAGCTCTATATTCAGATTGATCTGAAATTGCTAGTGGACAATCTTTTTCGGGCGTCAATTTACTGGATAAATCATTCATTTTGCCATCGAGCCTGACGACGGGGTGGTTTGTTCCGCGCCCGCCTGCTGGTCTAGTAACGGCGGGTACACGATTGCTTTTATATTTGTCTATACTAGTATCCAGCCCCCTCAGATGACGAGATCCATAGGAATTTGGATCCTCGCCAGCGAGTCGAGAAGGAAGGTTATCACTATGAATTTCTCGAATCCACAGCAGAATGTTACCCCCCCACCTCCTCCCCAATTCCGTGAGGAGGGGCTTCCAGAAAGAGGGTCGTTTTATTCTATAACCAAAGGGTGATTTCGTTGGATACCCCAGTACCGTCGAATGACCAAACTCCATTTCTCCACCAGCCGAAGAGGAACTATTGTTACCATACGAACTTGCTTCATAGCTCGATACATATTTGCTCATTCCATTCCGGGTTGTTCCGGTTGGATTTATCCCCATCCCGTCATCATCCGGCGGTGCCGATTGCCGCCCAGCAGAAACGGAAAGATGCCGGTGCTTCGGGTGGAAAGGATTCGCGATCTTGGTCTGGAAACCTTCTCTGTACCATTGGTGCGGTGATCCCTTCTCCAAAATTCCGGCGGTACCATCATGATTGCATCCCGCACGAACTTCTTTATTCGATTCATTCCGGTCTTCCTTCCGTTCATTAGTTTGAAACGTGGTTGGATGACAAGTATTTTTGAATGTAATTAATATGGGTAGTATTATTTCTCTTCTGGAATGTGATTGGGCAATCGATGAACAGCCTCGAATCCAGTGGACAGTCGTAAAATCCCATCTCTTTGCCGTCGCAACACGATTAGCTGTCGGCAGTTTGGCGACATGAGGAAGGAAGGGCTTCGCCCTATTATCTTCCCCCGCGGAACGATGCGTCAGAATCGCTTTCGCATGAAAGCCTGGCGCAAATTGGGGCGGGGCAGAGTTGTCGATCATTCTCAGGAAGAGGGGAGAGTGTGTTCGTAATTGCTGCGATTCCCATACCAAGGTTTTACGTCTTCGGGCACGCATCGATCCTATGACCAAATTCCGTCGATAGTCCGGTTGCAGTACAGGCCTTTTCGTTACTTGGACAATTCCTGTTCGATCATTGACGGCATAATCGACATTATTCTTAGCTTTCACGGAACGGATATCCTCCTCCTCCTCCTCCTCCTCAGTATTCGCTGAGCCGACGAAAGATAGAAGATCGTTTATTGGCTTTGAGATCCAACGAGGCTTATGCTTGAGAATGCGCCGCGGCAGAAGTATAATCGTATCGTGAATACGTAATACCTTCGTCACTAAGGAGGAATAGGAATTCCTTCTAGTAGTATCAACAGATAATAATGAATTTTTTCGGTGGTGATCGGTATTCCGTATCTTTCTGGCAGACGTATGAGGCAAGTGACGAAAAGAGTTGTCTGCGATCCGGCGGTCGGACCCCCCTGTGAACAGCCAAGTTGATCTAAATCCTACGATTCTTCCGCGTAATTTGTTGCTAGTAAAAGGATCATTCATTCTCGCGAGAACGCTCTTTTCATGATCGTACAATCCGTTATTACTATCTACTACTTTCACCAGATAGTATCCTTTGTTCAGGGCCTCCATCCTATTCGTCAATTCATTATTCAAATCAGACTCTTTCCGCCCACCGGCGGTCCCAATACATGCCTTAAAAGGAGGATCATCGCGCGTCGTTGGGGGGATGTCTAACAACGAAAGATTGACAAACTTTTCCAAATTTTCGTCGGGGATTGACAAACTAGGTGGGGATGATAAGGATAATATGTGTTTCCCCGGACCCACGCCCGTGTGGAAGTAATATTGAGATAATTCATTTTTTAAGGGACTTGTCGAATCGTAACAGTCTTTGACGTCTCGAAAAGGCCGGACACTTTGTTGGTCATCAAATACACTAGCAGGCCTTGCATCTAGCCATGATAATTCTTCGCTCTCGTCCGAAAGGGATTCATGACATGTTTCTTGAAAGGGAACAGGCACGGGAACTCGGCCAAGGTACAATAGGCGGGAGGCTATGACAATAATACTGGGAAAAATTCTATGAAGAATACTCGTGTCGACAACAGGCTTCACCGGCGGTTTGGATAGTCCAGAATCCGCCACCAGATAAATATAAGGAACCGCGCGTGGTGTAACTAAATATGGGCGTAAATATGCGCGCAGGATTAAACCACCCAACTCAGTACTGAGGAAGCTACTTACCACGGATACGAACAACTGCTCGATGAGGCTAGAGATAAAGAGTTTTACCAGTTTCGCCGCCGCAAGCACAGGATTGTGTACAAGAACGTAATGAGAAACCGCCGCTAGTGATTTAGCCGAGTACTCGAGAAGAATTGAACCACCCAACCAACCGCGAAGGCTACTTACCACAGATAGGAACTGATTGCTGTGGCGAAAGACGAATAGTTTTACCAGTCTCGCAAGCACGGGAGTTTGTACGATAAGGTGATAGAATAGTGGAAGGATAATAATATTCAATACCGTGCTTCGACGAACCCACACTTTTGTATCTCCCGAGGCAAGCGCCACATCAGCCCGGCGACCAATCGCGGTGGCGACGGCGCGGGGCTCAGCCGCGCGCGTTCCTATGCCCATCCCCCACCGAAAAGAAATGGAACGATACCGATATAATGAAAGACATGGTAGAACTAGCAAAGTTACCACATGCGGTTTAACCAAAATTACATAGAAATGCGGAAAGTACACCGATAAAATGATAACTAGTTGCCCCATAACCAAACCGCTCGCGACCGATCTGCCACCAACCACCCTACCTGAAATGGAGGCTCTCATCAACGTGACGTGGAAAAGGCCCGTAGGTAATGTTGCAGCGAATCCACGATATAATCCGAGTAATATCGGTGGACCTGAAAAACGTATCCACGGTGGTAATGAAACGACGCGTATCGTGCAGAAGTGTGAAGCCCATTTTTGTGTTGCCATGAAATTGCTTTTGAAGAGAGGGGATAGAAAAGTAGTGGTATACTTAACTATCATAATGTCCGACGATATTCGGACATCATTTTCTTTTTTATAGAATTATTTCGTATTCGTACCGATAGCTCGAGGGATTACATTTGCGATAATATTGACTAGTATTGGCATCGTAAACACTACGATTTCATCACTTCAACAAGATAATAAATACTACACCCGATTCGATACAGTTATCTCATAGTCATGAATACATGTGTTATTTGACGCTGCTGTCGGACTCTTCGTCGGCAACGGTCATCGCTGCGCGAGCGGCGGATCGTTGTCCCCCGCCCTTTTAACTAGATCGGCCCACCCAAGATCTCCCAGGTCGTTGCGCCGTAAAGGCCGGGTTACTGGTCGGGGAACGCCTCTCGCGTTAGTGAATCCGTGTATTTGAGCGGAAGTGGACTCAACCGACCGCTTGGTATCAATCCCTCTTGCTTCCGACGGATTAGCATTAGCCGTTCCAGTGATAGCTAAGTCGGGTCGTGACTCACGCATACGTTGTATTTGATCATAATTATCCGGTTTTTCCGCGATTCGTGGCATGGGTATACACATGTGCCTACATGTATCTCGCAGAGGTGCTGATTCAGCAGCTTGATATCGTTTATCCATATATGGAATACCAATCTCATGAACGATCGTTCCACATCTTATGGGAGATCGTGCTGGAGATGCTTCTAACGGGTTATCCCCCGTGAGGAATACGGGTTTTCCACGTACCGAATCGGGGTAATCCTTTGAGCCCTCCCACACTTGTCTTTCCCTCTCTCTCGAACCCTGGGTCTGAACGCCAGACACCGGACGAGTCTTTTCGATCCAAGCACGTGTTCCGTCGGGACCTGTAGGAGGGGGTGCTCCGATCAATCTACGTTTCCGACGTCGCATGAGAGTTGTCGCTGTACGACTCGAGGATGGATTGACACCACAGACATAAACCCCAGCGCCCAGGGATGGTAGAGCAGTGTAGCTCTGGGCTGGTAACCGGCCCCATACTCGAACAGATTGGCGCTTTGATTCCGAATTGGGTTGGGAAGCAACCATGGGGGGTAATGATCCGGGGAGAACTGGGGGAGGATTCGTTTCCCTACCGGCGGGCGGAACCATAACAGGTTTCGGCGGACATTCTGTTGCCGCGGGCAGGGAGGATTGCACCGGCTGGTGGTCGTCTCGCCCATCAACCGAACCTACATATCGTTCCGCACAACGGTGCGCCATGGCAGCTGGTGCAGTATCTTCTCCTTGCGTGGGGGCATAATCCGGTCCATTCGCCCTTGCTACCACAATTGGTATTCCAATCTCGCTTTCTGGTTTTGGCGCCATGCCCTCCAAATCCATTTTTATCGCTTCTGTGGTGCGAGTACCAGTCCGTGCGATCACACTGGGATCCCTATTTCCAATTACTCGAGGACAGAGTCTCTTTGACTCTCCATGATCATTCGGTTGAGCCGGAATATCTCCTTCCTCTGATTCCGCCATTGCGTAACGGGGTTCCGCGTAAATCATTGCTCCAGGGGCATTTTGCGGGGAATAACCACATGTTTTCGTACCTACCACTAAAGGAGAACTATCTTCAATTTTTTGATGTGACCGAGCTACACAGCTGATGGGGCGGGAAGTATGATAGTTACCCGTTTCGCGTTCGAGAGTTAGAGTTTCAAATCTTTTCATCATCGACATAGGGGTTTGTTTGCTCATTCATGGGCGGATTTCTGCGCATCTCGGATCATTTTCGCGGGATCGAGCAAATTCTCTTGATCATTCCCTCCTCCCTCACTTCTGATAGGATTTGAGTGGGAATCGGAAAGTGAACTAGATGATTCTCGATCGGAAACTTCCTTTGGTGCGATCCCTTCTGGTTGGGACAGGGCTTGATCCGCAGTATCGGGGTGGGAATCACAAACGTAGTTGGGATGAGGTTGAGATTCAACCATCTCGAATGATGTTTTACCCTTCACCCTGGAAACTCGAATGTGCTCGGTTGGAGGTGGTGCTTCCGATACGGGCATTGGACAAGCTTCCACATACTTATCGAGGAGATCTCTTTTCAAAGTGCGATTCCCTATCAGACCCGCCGATCGAAGTGGGTGCATACGAGCTTTCTCTCTTACGGAGGCAGCAGTACGATTAGTCGCAAATGATGCGTCAAATCCGTTATCCGTGATTGTAGTGCGATGATCCGCATGGTTCGGTGGGGAGGCGGGGCCTCCGCAGGCCACATCACCCAATACATCGGATGGAATTATATCATATTCATGAAGAGCGTTTGATTCTTTCGGCAATTTTGCAGTCTCTCCTACTGCGTATCCTCCGCATCCGGCTCCCGCGGGCGGTCCTCCTGCTTCCGCGCGACCAACTCCTCCGTAACCCTCGTGAGTAACATCCTCGGGCCGAGCATCCTCATAATGATAATCTTTGGATCGCAAAGTATCTATAATAGTGGGTGTTGGAGATCCCGTTAGGGTAGGAGTACTATCATGTTTGGGGTCGCATCCAGTTTGTGAAACTCGTTTGCCGCGTCTTGCCGAAGCAACTGGAGTATTACGACTTGTGGTTGATTTACCAATCCCACCCTTGCCGTGAACCGCTGTTTTCGTACTAGGATTATCCTATCGTTTTTGGTAATCCCAAACCCTTTTCTCTTAGTCAACTTAGTCAATTTGTCGAATATGCCCCTCCGTTCGATTATTTGCAACGTATTCGTAGATTATGGTAACGCATTATTACGATGAGTCGTTCTGGCTATACGATTCCCATTTTCTGCTATTATCGGTCATTATATCGAAGCGCGGGGGGGAAGGAATTCGCAAGGCGTAAACCTGTTATTTATTCCTCGTGGCGATCGATCATGAATGAGCCCCAGTCCGGCGAGAACGCATTGCGTGAATTGAGCTGGGCCAGAGCGCCGCCTCGCCCGCGGTTTGGGGGATAAAGCCCTCAGTATCAGGATGAAGCCAATCATTCTATTTCTTCTTCATCTCGCTAGGAATAACGGTAGAAATGATAGGGAATGCACCTGGTCATTTCGATATAGATAGATTGTTGTGGTACCCTCTCGGCATCCACAAACACACGCGTGGGTAGTGGTTGCTCTGTCACCAATCCGCACCATCCGTGCCTCCACGTGTCGAGTACTGTTTTTGCTAACAGCAGCAGCAGCAGCGGCGCCACCCCGCCGCGCCCGCGACGAAGCTGCATACAGCGGCGTGGATAGGATTTCTCCAATCCCATTGCATGCGCGGGTGGTTTTTAAAGGTGAACAACGCTGTGGTTAATGAAGCAGTCTGGTATGCGCCCGCGCCGCGGTGGGGCAATAAATAGAGAGGCGTCTCACCCGTAGTCACTTCCATGAGCGCGCCGGGCGGCCGCCGAATACTGTTCCCTTTGTGCGATACCGCATTCCGTGCTATAAGAATAATTGACGGAACGAAAAGCTTCCAGAATATTCGTTTCATAGCGTGCGTCTGTACCCCGCCACCTACCGTCCCAGACACGGAGGGCGCTTTGGTTTTGAGGCCCACCAGTAGTAGTCGATCGAAGGGGATAACTCCCCGAAGATGAATAACCCGACGAGCGAGAGCTCCATAATATTAGCTGACTTAACGGCGATCGAGCCCTGGCGCGACGGCCGCCGAAAGAACGGCGCGAAGTGTGCCCTTTTTTTCTTCAGTAAGCCGCCGCGCTAGCCGCCGTCGGGCTCCATATCGGTAGAGCGGAGGAGGGTTGAACACCCTCGTGCCACCAGTTCGAGCCTGGTTCCTGGCGCAGCCATGACGGTCATTCCGTGATCGCATTGGTTAGTCTGGCATAGTAGCCAAAGCAGGGTACTCGTTTCAGAGCAGAACTTCGCACTTCTTCACAGATGAGATGGGTTTACCAAATCCCTAGCGTACCGCTACCTCTCCTCCTCCTCCTCCTCCTCCTCCTCCTCCTCCTCCTCCTCCTCCTCCGTGGGGACGACCTCCACTCTTGTGGACATGTGAGCTGGGGCAATACACCGGCTCGATCAGATGTGTAGGCGGCGCGGCCTATTAACAGGACGAAATGCTGCTCGCGAAGCGCGGTCGCATATCTATCTATCTATCTATCTATCTATCTATCTATCTATCTATCTATCTATCTATCCATCTATCTATCCATCTATCTATCCATCTATCTATGACGAATCATACAGCGATTTCATCTGGCAACGCGTTCGACGACCCCGACAAGACGAAGAAAATAATTTATTTTACGCTAATAGTGAACTTGAGTCATTAAACCGTACAAGGGCCGGCTATTCTAATATGTAAATAATGGATGTAGATTGCACCAGGACAGGTCTGGAACGGAAAATGATACTTTTCGGTACGGACGCGGGGTTTCGGCGGTTACCGCGGCGACTATCGCCGGCGCGGAATGAATAACGCGCCGGGTGCACGCACAAAATATGGAGTTAGTTATGGACCAAATATTTATGCCCCATCCACATTCGCAGCGAGTCATGCGAAAGTATTAGGCTGATGTACAATGATTCTCCCTCGCTCGCGCCGCGTACCAAAACAACGTACTTCCCCGGCGGACCAGGAGGGGCCAGCAAGCACACGTGAATTTGCTCCGAGGAAGCAAGGGGACGGACGACGACGCCGCGGTCGGGCCCGACCGACCGAACACCAGCAGGAACGAAGGCAACTCCGTCCGATTGATATTTTTCGAACAACCCCCAGTGTGATATCGCGCGGCCGCCGGGCTGGGGGAACGCGGGGGACAACGACTCGGGAGGAAAGAGAAGTTTACCCGCTCTCCGCCGACGAGGGGTTATCGGTGAATAATCCGGCGCCGCGGACACATACAACGGTAGCCGCCAGATCTTTCAAACCTCTTTCCGAGCGAAATACTGGGACCAAAGCACTCACACCATCCGCGCCGGCGCGGGGGATGAAAAAAGCGCATTCGCACGGATTCGCCTCGACAGGTTATGGATACGGGGTATTATAAGGAGTATGATGCTGCGATGCGCCATAAATCGCTGGGTCTTGCACTGCACAAGTCTTCTACGGCAGGGATGAACGGAGAGGTATGAATCTCGGAAAGTCGAATGATTATAATTCGGGGGGGTTCCTCGTGAGTAGGCAAAAGTTCAACCCAATGATTTCATATTTGCGATATAAGGTGCTTGGTAATGGGTGGGGCTGGAGTGGTTAAATAGGAGAACCACCATGACTATAGTTGTTGGGAGGTTATCCGGAGGATCGACAAGCTTTTTTGATAACACGGATGACCGGCCAAGGAGAGACCGTTTTGCATTCGTGGGTCGGTCTGGTCTATCGCTTCTTCCTCGTGCCTATTTCTCTCCCGGCGGTTGGTTCACGGGTACAACTTCTGTCACCTCACGGTACACTCACGGATTGGCTAGTTCCTATCCGGAGGGTCGCAACTCTCTTACCGTCGCTGCATCCACCCCCGCCAACAGCCCAGCACATTCCCCGCCGTTGCTTTGGGGTCCCGAGGCGCAAGGAGATTTCACCCGTTGGTGCCAATTAGGTGGTCTATGGACCTTCGTCGCCCTCCATGGTGCTTTTGGTTTGATGGGTCCTATGTTGCGCCAATCCGAACTCGCTCGATCTGTGCAATCGCGTCCGTATAACGCAATCGCGTTTTCCGCTCCCATCGCCGTTTCTGTTCCCGTATCCTTGATCCATCCGTTGGGCCAGTCCGGTCGGTTTTCCGCACCCAGCTCCGGTGTAGCAGCCATCTTCCGATCCATCCTCCTCCCTCAGGGTCTCCATAATTGGACCCTCAACCCGTTTCATATGATGGGAGTTGCTGGAGTACCGGGTGCTGCTCCCCCACGTGCTACTCACGGCGCAACCGTGGAGAATACACTGTTCGAGGATGGTGATGGCGCGAATACATTCCGCGCCTCCAATCCGACCCAATCTGAAGAGACTTATTCCATGGTTACTGCTAATCGCTTTTGGTCCCAAACATCCGGTGTTGCCCCCCCCAACAAACGTCGGTCACACTTCCCCATGTTATTCGTACCCGTCACTGGTTCACGGATGAGTGCTATTGGAGTAGTTGGTCTAGCCCCGAATCTGCGGGCGTATGACTTCGTCTCCCAGGAGGTGCGCGCAGCAGAAGATCCCGAGTTCGAAACTCCTTACACAAAGAATATTCTGTCGAATGAGGGTATTCGTGCTTGGATGGCAGCTCAGGATCAGCCTCATGAAAACCTCGTATTCCCCGAGGAGGTTCTACCCCGTGGAAACGCTCTTTGATGGAACCCTGGCCTTGGGTGGCCGTGATCAAGAAACCACAGGTTTTGCTTGGTGGGCCGGGAATGCTCGACTCATCAATCTGTCCGGTAAATCACTCGGTGCCCACGTAGCTCACGCAGGATTAATCGTGTTTTGGGCCGGAGCAATGACCCTATTTGAGGTAGCTCATTTCGTACCGGAGAAGCCCATGTACGAACAGGGGTTGATTTTATTACCCCACCTGGCCACTTTGGGTTGGGGAGTCGGACCCGGCGGAGAGGCCGTGGGCGTTTCGCCGTACCTTGCGTCCGGAGTACTTCACTTAATATCCTCCGCGGTTCTGGGTTTTGGAGGTATTTATCATTCACTTATTGGACCCGACACTTTGGAGGAATCCTTTCCTTTTTTCGGTTACGAGTGGAGAAATCGGAACAAAATGACCACTATTTTAGGTATTCACCTGATCTTGCTGGGTATTGGTGCCCTTCTACTAGTGTCCAAAGCTTTGTATTTCGGAGGTGTATATGATACCTGGGCTCCCGGTGGTGGGGATGTCAGGGAAATTACAAATCTCACAGCGAGTCCAAGTGTTATATCTGGTTATTTACTAAAATCGCCTTTCGGCGGAGAGGGGTGGATTGTTAGTGTAGACAATTTGGAAGATGTAATTGGAGGGCATTTATGGTTGGGTTCCATTTGTATACTCGGTGGAATATTTCACATACTGACCAAACCCTTTGCATGGGCTCGCCGCGCCTTTGTATGGTCCGGAGAAGCTTACTTGTCCTATAGTTTAGGGGCTCTTTCCATCTTTGGCTTCATTGCCTGCTGCTTCGTTTGGTTTAACAATACAGTTTACCCCAGCGAATTTTATGGTCCCACTGGTCCAGAAGCCTCTCAAGCTCAAGCCTTCACCTTCCTAGTTAGGGACCAACGCCTTGGTGCAAACGCGGGTTCCGCCCAAGGACCCACTGGTTTAGGCAAATACCTCATGCGCTCCCCTACTGGAGAGATCATTTTCGGGGGGGAAACAATGCGCTTCTGGGATCTTCGCGCCCCGTGGTTGGAACCTCTAAGAGGTCCCAATGGCTTGGATTTAAGCAAATTGAAGAGGGACATACAGCCGTGGCAGGAACGGCGCTCAGCGGAATACATGACCCATGCCCCTTTGGGTTCCCTAAATTCCGTGGGTGGAGTAGCTACTGAGATCAATGCAGTAAACTACGTTTCTCCCCGAAGCTGGTTAGCCACCTCTCATTTCGTCTTGGGATTCTTCTTCTTTGTGGGTCATTTGTGGCATGCGGGAAGGGCCCGCGCGGCTGCAGCTGGATTCGAGAGGGGGATTGATCGTGATTCCGAACCCGTCCTTTCCATGACACCCCTAAATTGAACAACAAAGGTATCGAGCGAGGGAATACATAAGCTAGAAAAACGCGCCAATTCCGCGATTTCCGCTTCACAGGGCTGCTGGCTCGCGTGAATCCGTGGCGGTCGCTGGATCGCGGCGGATGAGCACCGTCCGCCGTCCTCCTGCTTCCTCGTCTATCTGCGGCTCGCGCAGCAGATAGACACAGACGAGGAGTGCGCATAAATCGATTGAAAGTAGTTACCGAACCATTCATGCATGGAATCCTGTCAACCTTTTTGCTTCTCGGTGCCACGGATCGTGTGATGGATGAAGGAAGCTTCGAGGAGAGCAGTCTTCGGTGGTACTGGTAAACTATATCATCGGTGGTCCCCGTCGTCGAGCGAGACCAGCGGAGCCGTGAACCGCTCATCCCTCAAAAAAAGCCATTCTATCTAATCCCAAATGGAAGGGTTCATCGCGGCGGGTATATGGGAGGTATCTAGCTACTACTGGAGTAATCACGGACCGAGAAACGGTTGGGTTTTGGCAGGAACAAGTATGATATTATGATGAACGAGCAATCATGAGTTTCTTTTATTATCGCCCGGCGGCCGTGGATGACTGCCTTGACAATCCGCTAGAATCCATTCCATTCGCTTGAAAACCGGAGAATCGTAACTACGACCATTGCCCCTCAGTCGGCTGTGTTTGCATCAATCGCAATCCCATTCATCCCAGTTATTGGTGTACCCGTGGTGCTTGCCTCCCCCGATGGTTGGTCAAGTGGCAAAAATGTCGTATTCTCGGGTGCCCCCCTACGGATTGGCTCAGTCCTCTGCGTGGGTATCCTCAACTCCTTTGTATCCCGAACCCCCAGCCCTCCCAGTCCAGGATGCATCTTCACATTATACCCCGCGCGAGTTCGTATGCGGGGGTTAGAGGGGGGTTTTTACACAAATTGCTTCATTCCCATCACCCGGCTCACTCGCAAATTATGTCGTCGATGAGGGCAGGTGGTGAGTAATTCGAAATCAATTTTAACGAAGAAAAGAATTGACTATCTGCAAGAGGTCGATTCACTCGCATAGATAGTAGGTGATGATGGGGTGCACGGCGGGCGGCGGGCGAGGTTTAATGGGGACACCCCCTGCTGCCTGGCAGAATAAAGCGGGTTCGATTCCTCCCGCCGGCCCTCCCCCTCCTCCTCCTCCTCCTCCTCCGCCCATCCTGTGAAGTTATGCCAAAGCCCCATATTTTTGGACCAATTATGTATGTCCCTTACGTGATCCGTATATTAACGACGCGGCGGGTGGGCGGCGCTTTTATGTATGGACCGACGACGATTTATTGGACTAATGATAAAATGTCGCAATATCTGCCGGGGCGTGGGTTTGCGGAGACGGGATTTGAACCCGTGGCCTCAAGGTTATGAGCCTTGCGAGCTACCAAGCTGCTCTACCCCGCGGTATTCACGGAAGATACTCATACGACTCATTTCATTTTGTATAATTATATCCGGTATATGAACATGATTCATCGAACGATTAATATTTGTCGGCAGGACTCATCATAACTTCTTCGGAGTTAGGGAATTTTCTCCAATCGTCGCATGTGGATCTGCTCTTTTGTTTGCCAGCTGGATTTGACTGGTCCGGGCAACAAACACGCATGGGCCGTCTCACGAGGTACATGCCTGGAAAGACCGAAATAGCGGTAATTGCCTCCAGGTCTTCCGGTCAAGAAGCAACGGCGATGTAGACGCGTAGGTGCACTATTGCGCGGTAAAGATTGTAATTCCTTATGAATATCCCACCTTCCGTCTAAAGACGAAGCTTCGCCCATCCTTGCCTTTAGAGATCGACGAATTGAATGGTATTTGTTTCCCAATCCCTGCTTTCCCTTCTCCCTTCGGATAACACCCTTCTTCGCCGTAATAATGGTTCGCTTGATGACAATAGAAATACCATTCCTATGCCATAATTTGGCATCATGAAATACTGGGATTCCATGCAAATTCATTTCATTCGTAATTATCTCCACCACCCGAACCGAGTTCTTCCGTCGCCAACTCTGTTTTCCTTATACAAAATTCTACCGCTTTCCCGAATAGAATCGGATTGATAAGTTACGCTGATTGTGTCAAGCCGCGGCGGGGGGTATCCCCTTGTGCACCCCAGGCTCCTACCCATGGGTGGTGGGCTCGGCGGGGGGCTCCTCGGAAAAATATAATAATGATATCGCCGGGAACCCTACGCGGACTGGCCAGACTTGCCCGCCGTGGAAGGAATCAGAAGGGCTGCATAAGTAAATATATAACCTACGGGGGAGTGAGCTAATCCAACCAATCTTGCTTGTACGATAGAAAGAGCTACCGGCTTATCCCCCCAACGTACCAAATTAGCCAGGGGCGTCCGTTCATGAGCCCGTGCTAAAGTCTCTATGAGCTCTTGCCAGTATCCGCGCCAAGAGATGAGAAACATGAATCCAGTAGCCCAAACGAGGTGTCCGAATGAAAACATCCATGCCCAGACGGATAGACTGTTTGTGCCGAAAGGATTGTATCCATTGATAGGTTGCGATGAATTTGACCACAAGTAATCTCTTGACCGTCCCGTCAAGTAAGTAGAAGACTCATCGGATTGAGCTACATTTCCTTGCCGTAGCGTAATATGCTTCCAGTGCCAGTAGGACGTAACCCGTCCAATAGTATTCGACATCCGAAATACTGCCAGGTGAAAGGCATCCCAGGCTGAGATATCACGAGTCCCACCTCGTCCTGGACCATCGCAAGGGAAACTATGACCAAATTCTTTCTTATCCGGCATGAGCTTGGAGCCGCGTGCATCCAAAGCACCTTTGCTCGGGATCAACGTGGTTGTGTGCAAGCCTGAAGCGATGGCGTGATGAACCAGAAAATCCCCGGGACCTATGGTCAAGAATAATGAATTACTATTATTATCGATGGCATCCAACCAACCGGGTAACCATAGGCTTCGGCCAGCACTAAACGCGGGGTCATTTGGTGAAGATGGGAGTACGTCAAAACCATATGAGGCTTTGCCATGGGCCGATTGGATCCACTGGGCGAATACGGGTTCGATCAAGATCTGTTTCTCCGGGGTGCCGGGAGCGGGCATAACATCGTTGTGGACATAAAGTCCCGAGGTATGGAAACCCAGAAATGAACTAGCCCAACTCAAGTGAGATATAGTAGCTTCTTTGTGTTCCAGCATTCTTGCCAATACATTTACCCTCCCTCGTTCCGGGCTATAATCCCTAATAGAAAGGATGGCTCCGTGGGCAAATGCACCCGTCATTATGAACCCAGCAATATACTGATGATGAGTGTATGATGCAGCTTGAGTAGTGAAGTCTTGCGCCAAGAATGCATAGGCGGGTAAAGAATACATGTGTTGAGCTACTGGGGAAGTAACGACTCCCAGGGAGGCTGAAGCAAGACCCGATTGAAAGTGGAGAGGATTATTGATCGTGTCATAAAGTCCTTGATGACCACGCCCAAGTCGGCCACCAGGAGGAGTATGTGCCTCCAGGACTCCCCTCATGCTGTGTCCAATCCCAGAGTTAGTTCTATACATATGACCGGCAATGGTAGGAACAACTGCAATGGCTAAATGATGATGGGCGATATCGGTCAACCACAGGCTTTGAGTCTGTGGATGGAATCCCCCAATAAAAGTTGGAATGGCGGTGCCTGCCCCTTTAGAAGTATTGAATAAGTGGCTACTGGAATCAACATCTCGGGCATAAACACCCCACTGACCGGCGAGAAGAGGCCCCAGGCCTTGCGGGTGCGGTAGCGCGCTCAGCAAATTGCCCCACCTGACGTGCCCCCCCCTCGATTCGGGAATGGCAACGTGAACTAAATGCCCCGCCCAAGCCAAAGAACTTACTCCGAAGAGTCCTGATAGGTGATGATTAAGACGAGATTCAGCGTTCTTGAACCACGATATACTTGGTTCCCACCGAGGCTGTAAATGCAACCAACCTGCCACCAGAAAGAGAATGGAGACGGTTAGCAGATAAAAAGCTCCAGTATAAATATCTTGATTGGTACGCAGACCTATTGTGTACCACCACTGGTAAACACCGGAATAAGCAATATTAACGGGGCCCTGTGCCCCGCCCCGAGCGGATGCTTCCACAGCTGGTTGCCCAAAATGGGGGTCCCATATTGCATGAGCAATAGGTCTGACATGCAATGGATCCTGAATCCATGCCTCAGAATTACCCTGCCAAGCTACGTGGAATAAGTTGCCCGAGGTCCACAGGAATATGATTGCCAACTGGCCGAAGTGGGAAGCAAAAAGTGTCTGGTAGAGACGCTTCTCAGTCATTCCATCGTGGCTCTCGAAGTCATGCGCGGTAGCGATACCGGACCAAATACGACGAGTTGTTGGGTCCTGGGCCAGTCCCCGGCTGAATTTCGGGAATCTTAATGCCGTAATGCTTTTCAGATCCTCCTGGCCGTTATCCAACCGCAATGATTCTTGCCAGGAAGAATGCCCATGTCGTGGCAATCCCACCCAGAAGGTAATGGGCCACCCCTACGGCGCGGCCTTGTACAATGCTCGAAGCTCTAGGCTGGATAGCGGGAGCTACTCTCAATTTGTTGTGCGCCCGAACGACAGATTCGATGAGTTCTTGCCAGTGTCCACGACCGCTAGATAGAAACATTAGACTAGAGGCCCGAACGAAATGAGCACCCGGGAATAATGGACCGTATGCGGATAACGAGGAGCCATAAGATTGAATTACTTGAGAAGCCTGTGCCCACGGGAAGTCGCGGAGCCATCCATTAATGGTTATCGAACTTTGCGCGAAGTTCCCACCTGTTATGTGAGTCACTATTCCCTGATCATTTACGCTACCCCGAACATCGGATTGCATTTTCCGGCTAAAGTGAAAGATTCCCACCGGGATCGAATTGTGCATCCGGGATAGGCCTAAAAAAACATGATCCCAAGCGGATACTTGACATGTGCCTCCCCTTCCGGGGCCGTCGCAGGGAAAACGAAAACCGAGATTAGCTTTATCCGGGACTAAGCGGGAGCTGCGAGCAGGCGGAACACCCTTAGGTGGGATCAATACAGTTGCATGGATAGTAGATGCATGAATATGATGTACCGAAAAGTCTGCGGTTCCCAACTGAATCGCTGACAAGGCCACCTTGCCGCCTATTGCTAATAAGCCACCGCCCCAGGCCAAACTGGTGTTTGCTGTCGCAGCAGGGGCTGTCGAAGCAGGTGCTGAGGCATGAGCGTTCTGTATCCGCTGGGCAAATATGGGTTGTGATCGCATAGCAGTATCCGGAAACATATCTTGAGGACGCCCCAAAGCACTCGTCGTATCGTTATGGATATGCAAACCGAAGCTATGGAAACCCAAAGAAATACATGCCCAGTTAAGGTGTGATATGATGGCATCACGGTGTCGCGGAACACGGTCCGATAAATTGTTGCATTGAGTGGTTGGATCATAGTCCCTCACCATAAAGATGGCTGCGTGCGCAGCAGCCCCCACTGTGAGAAATCCACCGATCCACATGTGATGCGTAAACAGAGGGGGTTGAGTACCATAATCGGTGGCCAAATACGGATGAGGGGGCATAGGATACATATGGTGAGCTACCACAATGGTGGGGGAGCCTAGCATAGCTGGATTGGGGGCTAATTGAGCGTGCCATGAGGTGGTTAGAATTCCATAAAGGCCCCTGTGACCCTCCCCTGTGAACGGACCTTTATGGGCCTCCGGAACCTCTTTTGGGCTGTGGCCAATGCCCCAGTTGGTCCTATAAAAATGACCAGCTATCGGAGGGACGACTGCAATGGCTAAATGATGATGGGCGGTATCAGTCAGCCGCAAGCCCCCAGTGACCGGATCTAGTCCCCCGCGAAAGGTTGAAGAATCCGAATATTCTGACCAATTCAAAGTGAATAAGGGGGTCGGCCCTTTGGCGAAACCCGGATGAAGTTGGGCCAAAGGATGACGATCCGAAATGGATTCATGAGGTGGAGGAATTTCTTTAGCATCCACTCCAGTATCCGTAGGCTGGTTTATCGGTGGAGGAACGTGCACTTGGTGCCCCGCCCGGGACAGAGAACCTAGTCCCAGTAGTCCTGCTAGGTGGTGATTCAACATGGATTCTACATTCTGGAACCAAGCCAGTTGGGGGGCGGCTCTGTGGTAATGAAACCGACCAGCGAAAGGCATTGGCGCTGCAAAGGTTAATCCACCGATCGCAGTAGAGTACAGTTGTAATTCGCTGGTTATACCAGAGGACCGCCAAATATGAAATAATCCAGAGGTTATTTGTATTCCCTGGAAACCCCCGCCTACATCTCCGTTCAAAATCTCCTGACCCACTATTGGCCAGACAACCTGAGCACTGGGCTTAATGTGGATTGGATCACTTGGCCATGCCTCGTAATTCGAGAAACGGGCACCATGGAGGTACATACCGCTCAACCGGACGGAAATGATGGCTGGTTGGCCAGAGTGAGCACTAGGGGCTTTTCGAGGAATATCCTCCAAATCATTGGTATGGCTGTCAGAATCATGAACATCGGCGTGTGGGTTCCGGGTCCGGGTGGTGGTATTAGGGCCTTTAGCCAAGGTTCGCGGGAGGTGACCGGGTTTGGACCATTCCTCGAAGGAGGTTTTCGCGGGATCCATTTCCACCGCAATTCTGACTCCTGGTTCCGCTGGACGGATAGTCGTCGGGGTTCTCCCCTTTCCGGATGAAGCACAGAAGAAACCCGCCGATAGTGATTAGTAAACTCCCGTGAGCTTCGGAATTTCCCCCAACTACACCTTCCACTCATTCGTCCGAGACCGGAGCAGCTATGATGCGGGAGCTCGGGCGGGTACTCGATCTCAGTATGGCATGCCACCGGGGGTGCCAAAGGGACCACTATTCGGGAGGTCCGCCCCTTCTTTTACGCTCATCGCAATATTAGTATATTCCTGGGATCGTATTCACCCGATTGATCCTGAGAAGCCGCCATCGTCTCCATTCACTGATTCATTCATTATAGATTTAATCCCCCGCCCGCCGCTTATGAGACACCCCACCCTGCCTGTTTCATACATACATACACACACGCCCCGTTCGCGGTACCACATGACGACGATTCCTCCTGTCCGCGCTGGTTGCAAGGAGCAAGAGGAGCGAAAGCGCATGATTTTGTTTTGTGCTGCGGCGCATCGAATCCTCGATACGTCGTCATCAGTAATAATGGGTCTACTCGTAGGTAGTTAGTCAATATACAAAGGGTCTTCTTTCACGTGGTCGTCCGCTGGGCGTTTTTCGTTACCGTACGTACTACTATCCCCCTCACTATTAACTCCATGTAGTCGGCGTCGAGCATATAGATAATAGAATTGATGAACGCCGCCCTATGAGGCATTGAAAAATGACCATATGTTTGTGACGGAAGAAGTATGGAGTAAGGAGTTAAGTCTTATCGGTATTTTTGCAAAGCAGGATGACATACCATAACGATAATTTTCACGGACCACCTCTTCCTCGATACCACCACGGAGGGGCGGCGGGGTGCGCGCCCGAGATAGATTGGTTCAATACGCATAATTCCATTAATATCCAAAACGTCCCGTAACTTTCGACCGATTCTGCGCTTCGGTGTAATTGTTCGGAGCGGGTAGTACGGCTTGTGTCCGATGATCAGCAGCCCTATCGGACCGAGCTTCAGGAGTCTCAAGATCTCCTTGGCGGATGGCTTGTTCCCCTCGGGCGGGATAGGTGTCTTCGCTTTGGGAAGGAACCTTCCCTGGGGACCGTGCTTGAGAGTTTCCCACCTCATACGGCTCCAACAACTCTTCCCCGTTCGGTTATTGCTTCCAGGGGTAGTGTTGCACATCGTATACACGAGTCCTCATACACATTTATGTAACTATCGAACGAAATCAAATTGTTCGCGGACGGCAATACCCTTCAATTTGCTTCCGCATATATCTGCACTCGCCTGGAAGAATGGGAATAATTGAGTTAAGGTTGACGGGATGATCGGTTTCCGATTGAACCTCGAGCGGGGAACCAGATCTGACCCTTCCTCCTACCAGTTGCGATGCGACAGGAGAGGGAACGATAAACGGCAACGCCAATATAATTTATTTCATTTCAAAGATCGTCCCGCCCTCGAATGGTAACTATCCTACTTCAAATACGTATGGAGATCGGTAATGAAACGGTTTGTTCCGGCGCCGGAACAAACCGTTTCATTCAGTTTCTTTGGGATTCGATGCTGCGCCGCTGCCCGATACGGATTTTTGGATCAACCTAACCACGTTACGCGAGTCGATTCTCTAACCTCCAGAAGCGGATTTTATCGTATCGGCCCGGGCTTTCAGTTATCGATCCTAACGGCGCGTAACCCACCAATCAATACCAATTGATTCGTGTTATCCGTGGATCATATGATATAGGCTTCTGATTCCCTCCGAGCGGGCTTTTGGTAGTGGTATCCCTTCCACGGCTAGTAGGAACAACCATTACTGAATGGTGGATTTGTGGAAACCGTTCGTGTTTACGGTGATCAACCGCGATATATCATAATACAGTCTGGGTGGTCGCACGTGGTGACGGATCACGGCCGTATTATTGGGAGCCTGCGGCGGAGATGGATTTCGTGCCAACGCCTGAGAGTGATGGTCCGAAGCCCTGGCGTGTTCTCCACTACTCGCATGAATAGGACCTATGTTATGTAGTATGTGACTCCGATCATGAGGATCGGTCTCTAAGCGCGCGGCTTCGTAATGATTCCGTAAGGCTTCCGCATATTCCCCCCCGGACTGAGCCGGCATTCGTTACGGTTGTTCCTTAAATGAGTGGGGACAAAACTCCGTTCCAGAACCGTACGTGGGATGTCCACCTCATACGGCTCCTCCTGCATCGCACATAACAGTGCTACACCATGAGGACGGAGGGTTATCTATAGAAGACTCAGAGTCATTTTCCTGTCCGGCATCGCGGAGGATCGGCAGGGGCTGCTGCTCCCGCACGAGACCGGATCTTCGGCCATCCTTCCTGCAAGGAGTCATCTATTTGAATTCAGTGTCTCCTTATTTATTGCACCATCGGTCACGCGAACTCCAACAATTACTTTGTCCCCAGCGCCTCGGAGTACTGCGTAGGGTTCGCCGCTTCGACAATCTCCGATGGTTGTACGGGTATCCAAAGTACGAGCGAGATGGAGGCTTGTTGTCCCAACCATACATTTGTTTCTGGTTATGGCACGGGGGGCGCCGCCATAATTCATACGAACTGTAACGAAGCCTTTGTGCTGTCGATTTCCCGCATGTGGTGTTTTTCCCGTTCCTTCCGCGCACCAGTGCAGAGGGAGGGGACAGGTGGGTAAACCACACCACTCATCCTCCCCCTTTTACCACGGCTCGTCATCCCCTGCTTCACAACGTTATCCAGGCAGGATCGAGTATGTCTGGGGCAGCATCGACCGAGGATACACGACGGAGGGATTTGTTTAACCCCGAAGTATTGAACTCACCTTCACAAAGCGTGGGTCCTATGCAATCGGGTATCTATCTCTCTTGCTCCGCATCGGGATTGAAAATCAGATCACAACATCTCTGTGATACGTGGATGCTTCTTTCTCTCTCCCAGTAGTCGGAATTGCTCGCGATGATACATCCGCTACAATGGTAAGAGTCTTATCAATGAAATTATCGTTTCTTCGGTATCCGGGCGTGGTAAGCTATAATCTCCCCGATAGATCCGGCGATAAGCCCCATCGATGATTGATAGGAATGGGAAGGATCCGGGGTGGGGGAAGGTAGGTTTGAAGGGGAATGGATCCGTCGACAGAGAAATGTGCATTCCGCAATGTTTTGGCACAGCGCGAATATTAGGTATATAGAAGCGCCCGCCGGATGAGTTAAGGCAGGCAGGCAGGCAGGCAGGCAGGCGGGCAAGCTCGTCGCGATAATACATTACAATTGCATGTTCAATCGAGGCAGGACGATGAGGATCTATGTATGGTCTCACTCGTCGGAGGATCATCGAAAGAACAGCAGTGCCCCTATCGAAGACGAAGGAAGCGGGTGACGCATCATTTTATGAACAATTATGATTGTCCCTCCCGCCGGCGCCGGCCCCGATGCCCTGCATGAAAGGGTGGTTATGATATCTTCCCCTGTTTATTCGCTTCAGGACGACGGGGTGGGTGTTTGCGGAGCGGGAGACATCTTTACTATTATTCTGCCAGAATCAGCAGTACTAAAAAGGGAGGGAAAGATGTGGCTTGTCACACGTTATTATGGCTAAACCTCGGACAAACGTGCTACAGGATGTCGTCTCTCTTCTGCCGAGTGGCTTCAGGTGCATCGCTGGAGGAGGCGAACTTCTTGCCGAGCAAGGGCGACGAATCCCTCTCTGTCCACCTCTAACCCAAGAAGACGTGATTCGGCGCATCCTACATGCGCGTAGCCTCTATTAGTAGTCGCGGGGATGATATTCTGATACGGCGCCGAATCACGTCTTCTCCCACTCATTGCCGCCGTTTGCCGGCGGCCTATCGCGAGAGGCCTATCCCCCAGCTGCTCGAACATCCCAGAATCACTGCTATGCAGTGGAAAAAACAAAGATGATCGTTCATTCACCCGCACCACGTGCTGCTTTGACGCGTCATGTGTTGGGGTTTCAGATGGGTTTCGGCGGTCGTCGGAAGCGGCGGGCACCGCAATACTCAATAAATGAGCGATGATTAATTACTCGTCGGAGCGCGCGGGATGATAAATAGAAAAAATATGATTCATGATGACATTCCGCGCAAAGCACGTAGTAGTATATATATATATATATATATATATATTTGTTGGGCTTGACGAGGATGATATTCTACGGCTGGCAATTCGTTTGTATTCGGATCAATCCATTTACGATCTACTGGTTGAACTGCTAATCCCGCACGTGGGTAGAGAGTTGAATCATTTTGCTCCCCAATTCGATTGGAGGAATTACCGCCCCGAAACGGTTGCCTCACAGCAATAGCATCTGTAGGTTCGCGACGATAGCTCGGTATATTTATCGCATGATCATTGGCCGGAGTATGCTCGTGAGTAACTGACTGTCTCGCCCCGGGAATGGTAGAAGCCATACCTAACCGAGGAATGATATTGTCCGAACGCGTTTCGAGTGATTGTAATGATACTTGGCCCGTCGAGCCCTTTGCCCTCCTGGCGAGACGAACGTATCGAAGTGATTGTTGTTCGGTTGGTCCATGATGGAAACGCGACCTCTGCTTCTCCTCCGAACGAATACGATATGGAGGGGCTTTCGTAGTGGGGGTGGATTGGTTTGCATAACCAGGCTTTTTATTGGGCCTCTTACGGGTTGGTCCTGGTGACCTTCCTGGTCGACGTACTATTTTGGCGCGAGGTCCTCTGTGACGGGACGTAGAAACTCCTTTGTTTCGAACTATGTATGCGGGATTCCGTCGGGGCTAGCACCAACCCCATCCGATCGTGTGGCAAAACGAAGGTCTGATCTGGCGGGGTGGGCCTTTTTCCCGGCCTGAGTAAGGGATGGAATGAAATCCGTCTACAATACACATAGTTGTTCTTACCAGTCCTTCTTACAATGTAATCCCCCAATCATTTCCATATCTAGCTAGTAGGATGAATCACGAATCAATTATATCCGTCACCAGAGCCTCACGCCATGGGCGGTTTGCAGTAGTAATGGCTCGGGGGATAGGACCGACCAGCTGATGAGTCGAACCGATGATCGATTACCAAAGCCTCGCGTGGGTTTGGTGTCCGAGGTTGTTGCGCGGTAATCGTTCCTCCCTGTTCGTGCGGCGACGGCGGCGGCGGCGGCGGCGGCGGATACATGATTCATCCTCGCTCGGCGTGGTGGGAGGATAACCACACCCTGCTCCACACATGCGTTTCTCCTCTCCGGACGGACAATATTCATCGCAACCTTTTCCGCGTCAATGTCGGTCGCGCTGAGTTTTCATGGGACTCGCGATTCCGTGCTGCCGCCAAGAAAGTGGGAAACCCTGCTGCGTTGTATGGGGGGTGCTCCAGCAGCAGCAGCAGCACCATCCTATCAATATTTCGACAGAAATCTTGTGATTATCGTGAAGTCATCCGCTCTCTCTCTCTCTCTCTCTCTCTCTCTCTCTCTCTCTCTCTCTCTCTCTCTCTCTCTCTACGATTCCTCCCCCGCATACTTCATACTTTTCTTGGAGGCGGTGGGCGGCGGGGATTGCTATCGTCACCTCTTCACCGTATAATACGGTGAAGCAGAATGTGCACGAAGTCGTCGGGGTTCCGAAGAAAGCTCGGCGTGGGAGGAGCCTTCACCCAACCTGTTCATGTACTCGTCCGGTGGTCATGCCTCGTCGTGGATAGCTCGATTCGACCCGCCATCGACGAACTCCTTCCCTCACCAGATCGGGAATCATGTACATGATAATCGACTCTCCGCCGGTTCCTCAGTGGCTCAGTGGTAGAGCGCTCGGCTGTTAACCGATTGGTCGTAGGTTCGAATCCTACCTGAGGAGATCCGCGGCGCCGGGCTGGAGCAAGTGAAACGCCGCCTTTCATCATCTATACTACCCGTGTGACGGGGGAGGGATGGTGCGGGACGCGGATATAAGGATGTACCCCACGTCGCGCGACGTCCGAGAGGGAGGAGGAGGAGGAGGAGGAGGAGGAGGAGGAGGAGGACGGAGCGAAAGCAACGGCGGTATAATGGAGGCACCACCGACCAGCAAGTTGGTCATCCATCATTCGTTCGGACAAGGCCAGGGTCCAATTGGAGACGTGCATGGAGGCGGTAACCGACGGCGGGCTTGGGGTGGAGGAGACGATAGACGATTCTTCTATTTGGGAGGCAGGCAGGCAGGCAGGCAGGCAGGCATTTACCGCGATGGATATTGATTCCGATGCGCCGCCAGCAGCCATCATTCAATTATAGTCGCTTGATGCATAACGCCCTGCCCATGGCGGATGATGCCTCCTCCTCCTCCTCCTCCTTTCGTGCTCACCCCGCCCAGTCGGAAGGAAGGAAGGAAGGAAGGAAGGAAGGAAGGAAGGAAGGAAGGAAAGGTGATGATTCGTCGTGGAGGGGATTCTCAGACAAGAATGCGCGGAAGATGGGATTGGGCGGCGCCATATATGATGACAGCGGTGTATGCAGTTTGCACGCAATGTTAGTTCTCGCGCTGTACCATGAATATTGCAT